TTTAAGAAATGAACATCTTTTTTTGTAGCGGGATCGGGGGAAAGAATGGGAAAGACAATTTCACTATATTTCTTACCGGGAACAGGGCCTATCACAAGAATATTTTTTTTATTGGGACGATAACTCTGAAAAGAGAGATTTCCTATCTTTTCTTTCAACTCAGGAGAAATACGGTCGGGCGGCGCCAATTCGAATCCCTCAGGCAAAATAAGAACAGCACCCACATTCAACCCTCCCTTTTTCCCATTAGCAAGAACTTGTTTCAGCTGCATATCATAAGGGATTCGAAGAACTGCTTCAAATACAGTATCGGGAAGTACAGCTTGGGGAACTTCAATATCCACGGGCTTATTAGCTAAATGGCAGTTGGCACATACAATTCGTCCAGTTGCTTCCCGCGGGTTTTCATAACCCTGCTGCGCAAAAATGGGATATGCATTTGAAATAGATGTCCGAGTTATTACGTATATCATGATCGATACAGAAATCGATCGAATCGTCTGTTCCTTTAACCAAGAAAAAGTATTTCTATTTTCCATGTCCAATCGCGGATCCCGGAATTTCTACAATAAATTAGATAGGTAGCTAAGTTAATCTAGTTCCCTATACACGAGTCTGTTGTCATTCTACTGCAACAGTTGTACTGGAATGATGAATACCTTGAGCAGGTAGAAATAGAAAGAATTTTGCTAAAAAGAAAAAGGGCTTTCTTTCTAAAGGAATAAAAATGCTAATTTTATTAATATTAGGAAAGCCAATTATGCTTCACTAATTGAATGATAAATGACTACAAGCGAAGGAGATAGGCGGTTTAAACAAAAAAAGACCCAAAATTTCAAACACGTGTCTAGAATCACAGGAAAACTACAAACAAAAATAGTGAAAATTAGCTCGTTAGGAGCCCATCCAAGATCGTTGTAGACCCAACGAATTAGTAGTTCCCAACCGCGGGTGGAGTGAAATCCAACAAAAAAATCCGTAACTAAAAGAATAAAAAAAGCTTTTATTGAGTCATTTAAGTTATAGAAGAATTCCTGAACCCAAGAATTCAAAATGACAAGTTCCTCTTTGCCCAGAAAAAAAGAACCACTTAGAATAGCCAAACAGATTAGATTTGTTGAGAAATGCAAAATGATATGGAGATGGTCCTCATTATCTATTTTGGCCAATTGTATTATTTCCTTGTGTATTCCTATAGGAGGTTTTTGTACATGTGTCTTCGGTTTCTCTTTTATCATTTCGTCCAAGAGAAAAAGCTCTTCTAATTCTATGAATCCTTCTAGAATCCTTTTCTCTTGAATATCCGTTAAGAGAGTTTCAGGTTGCCTGGTATTCCACCAATTCTTAATCCAAAGTTCCAAACATTTGTTAAAAGAGAAAGAGACTCCCCAGGGCAAAAGTACGATAAATACAAGATATAGGAAAGAAGGCAATGCTTTCTTTTTTTTCATTTTTGATCTGTAAATTGAGTTGTTAATGAATCCGCTTGATTCGCGGACTCTATATGAGATTTCTTTTTTTTTTTTGAAGAAAAAATTCTATAACAAGGTTTGAGACCTTGTGTTTGTATCTATTTCTCTTTTTGTATACTAGTGGAATTTCATTGTATTGGGTTCTTTCTTAGATGGAAATAGCGTGGAATAGAGAAATAGAATAAAAAAAACCTTCCTTTCCTATGAAAAGGGAAGAATTTTAGGCCATATACCTCACTTGGACAAAACAAATTAGAAGCAATTTTCTCTTATCCTCGGTTGTTTCTTCCTTTAGATAAATACTCAAAATCCCTTTACAATTAAAATTAAAAAAATTGCAATTGGTACTCAAAATACTTCAATTGGTACGCGCAAGAAATAGGCCAATTCGGCAGCTTTTTGTTCAATTTCTCGTGGAGTAAAAAACTTCTCATCACTACGAGTCAAGGGAATGACCCCCTGCCCACGTATTTCCATATAAAGGATACGACGAGGATAAAGACCCTCTTTAACCTGAATTCTAATTGATTGGATATCCCGCACAAGGAATCGAAGGAAGATGCGACGTTTTATTCCAGGGAATCCCCAACGAAAAATGCACACTATTCCCTCTTTTCTATCAAATAGGTCATAACCACTGCCTACATTCCACAAAATAGTGCACCACAAATAGGAGCTAATGAATAGTCCCGCGATTCCGTAGAAAGACATCACGACCCCCTGTGGAAAAAAAAGAATTTGTTGAGATGGAAGTACGGATATCATATTCTTACCAAGATAACTGGAAGCCCCAACCACTAAGAATCCTAATGAACCTAGAAAAAGAATACAGGCCCAGAAAAAATTACCTCTTTTTCGAGAACCTTTTAGAAGTTCTATCCATATGTGTTCTGATCGCCAATTCATATTAGATATACTAAATCCAGCAGCGGTTAATTGAAATTGAGAGAATAAGCTAAATGATTTTGACTTTACTTTATTTTGATTCTGAAATCGCCTTCAGCAGCTAGTACTCCTGTGAAATAATTGGTTAGATACATTGACTTTCTATTCAAAAAAATTCCTGCATCCACTTAAAAAAACTCGCTATACTCGGCTACGCATATGTATGCATTGATGCGCGTAGCCTATATCCGCATCCATAGACATTTTTCATTTGTGTGTAGAAAGAGCTACATACCCTATCATATTAATATATTACTTACACTAAAAAATATTTGTATTATGATCCTGGAAATACATTGAGCAAATTAGGTCCCGTCGGTTCTAGACAATCTTATTTTTCTGCACATAAAGAAATAAAGAAGACATTGCAATTGCCGGAAATACTAAGCCTACTAAAGGCACGAAAATAGAGGGTAAGTTTAAATCTGTCATAGAATAGGTGTATCAATTCCAATTTACTATTTCTATCTATTCAAAATATATCTTAAGATTCTTATGATATAATTAAGTATATCGATTATAAGGAATATTGACTATTGTATTTTTGAGTTTGCAAAATAAAGATTTATTATCGATAAATAATACTAACTAAAGTATTCTATAAACGTATTCTATATCTCTAAAAAAATGAATGGAATGGATAATTTGATTTTTATTTTTCCATTCTCATGGCCTTTGTATCTTTCTAATGGAACTTGAAATTGGGTTCAAAAGAAAGCAATTGTGAAAATGAAAGAAATACCTCTTTCAGAATACCCTTTAATGCCAATTTGAAAAGTAGAATTAGTGAATCCCGATTCGACATTAAAAGTATATTGATCCTTTCCCAATAGATGAAGACTCTTTTCTGTAAATACTGCGTATTTGATTCCATTATCGTATGATAATACTCTCCTTTTGATTTGTATTTGTTTATTGTATTATACCTTTCTATATTCTAGATATATAGAATAGAAGAATCTCGATTTGGCAAGTCTCATGATCATATCAAGATATATTTAAATTTGGCTCGATCTTTTAAAAGATCGAGCCAAATTTAATTGCAATCAATTAGAAGAATAAAGAAGAATTACTGCATTTGGTAACTTATTTTTTCTCTACTTCTTTCGCTTCTTCATCGATGGTATCTACCGGCTTGAAGTCGAATGTGATCGCTTTCCATACTTCACAAGCTGCGGCTAGTTCAGGACTCCATTTGCAAGCTGCTCGGATAATTTCATTACCTTCACGAGCAAGATCGCGCCCTTCGTTACGAGCTTGTACACAGGCTTCTAAAGCCACCCGATTAGCTGCTGCACCTGGTGCATTCCCCCAAGGATGTCCTAAAGTTCCTCCACCAAATTGTAATACGGAATCATCTCCAAAAATTTCGGTCAGAGCTGGCATATGCCAAACATGAATACCCCCTGAAGCCACCGGTATAACACCCGGCATGGATACCCAGTCCTGCGTGAAAAAGATACCGCGAGAACGATCTTTTTCAATATAATCATCACGCAATAAATCAACAAAACCTAAAGTCATTTCGCGTTCCCCTTCTAACTTACCTACTACTGTACCGGAGTGGATATGATCTCCCCCAGACATACGCAATGCTTTAGCTAATACACGGAAATGTATACCATGATTCTTTTGTCTATCAATAACTGCATGCATTGCTCGGTGAATGTGAAGAAGTAGGCCGTTGTCGCGGCAATAATGAGCCAAACTAGTATTTGCGGTGAATCCTCCAGTTATGTAATCATGCATTATAATAGGAACCCCTAATTCCCTCGCAAATACAGCTCTCTTAATCATTTCTTCGCATGTACCTGCAGTCGCATTCAAGTAATGCCCCTTGATTTCGCCGGTTTCAGCTTGTGCTTTATAAATTGCTTCGGCACAAAAGACAAAACGGTCTCTCCAGCGCATAAATGGTTGTGAGTTTACGTTTTCATCATCTTTGGTAAAATCAAGTCCACCACGTAGACACTCATAACATGCTCTACCGTAATTTTTTGCAGATAATCCCAATTTTGGTTTAATAGTACATCCCAATAAAGGACGACCATACTTGTTCAACTTATCCCTTTCAACTTGGATACCATGAGGCGGACCTTGGAAAGTTTTTGCATAAGCAGGAGGAATTCGTAGATCCTCCAAACGTAGAGCACGTAGGGCTTTGAAACCAAATACGTTACCCACAATGGAAGTAAACATGTTAGTAACAGAACCCTCTTCAAATAGATCTAATGGATAAGCTACATAACAGATATATTGACTGTCTTCCCCAGGAACGGGTTCGATGTGATAGCATCGTCCTTTGTAACGATCAAGACTGGTAAGTCCATCAGTCCAAACAGTTGTCCATGTACCAGTAGAAGATTCCGCAGCTACTGCAGCCCCTGCTTCTTCAGGCGGAACCCCGGGCTGAGGAGTTACTCGGAATGCTGCCAAGATATCAGTATCCTTGGTTTCGTATTCCGGGGTGTAGTAAGTCAATTTATAATCTTTAACACCAGCTTGAAATCCAACACCTGCTTTAGTTTCTGTTTGTGGTGACATAAGTCCCTCCCTACAACTCATGAATTAAGAATTCTCACAACGACAGGGTCTACTCGATATGGACTAAGCGTAAATGAAACCTTTGCAAAAATCTAAAAAAAAAAAAGATATTCAATTAATATCAACTCATTAAATAAAAAAGGGAGTATGCTTAAGTTAATGAATATGTTTCATTCATATATAATGCGTACACCCTGTATATGTTCTATCCTATAGGAATTCCACTATAGGAATTCGATAGGAATTGAGTTATTGTTATGGTAAGTTAACATGGTTCATTATTAAACCATAGATTTGATTCACCAAATCCATCATTATTGTATACTCTTTAATAGATATAGCGCAACCCAAACTAATCCCTTAATCCTTATTTTAGGATTTTATAAATTCTTATCTTAATAGGCCCCTTTCTTATTTTGAATCTAAATACCTAACTACTAAGAAAATTCTCTGTTGACAGCAATCTATGCTTCACAGTAGTATATATTTTATATATCGAAGTCCTAGACAGGAAAGTAGAAGAGGCAAAGATCCTTGACAAAAGGAAAAATGTCTATGAAAAATAAAAAGGATTGATTGAACTTTCCACCGGACTCATTCCATGAGTAAACAAGTGAATGGGATTCGCTTAGGCAACGAAATCAAGTGCTAGTCCCCCTTTCTTTTTTATTGAATTAACTAATTCATTTCATTTTCACTTTTTTATTTTTGGATATTTTTTTTATTTGATTTGGCATTATTCAACAAGAAAAAAAAAAGAAAAATTTCGACAAATTCCTTTTTTTTATAATTATGTGATAATTATGAGAACCAATTCTACTACTTCGCGTCCCGGGGTTTCCACAATTGAAGAAAAAAATGCAGGACGTATTGATCAAATTATTGGACCCGTGCTGGATATCACTTTTCCCCCGGGCAAGTTGCCTTATATTTATAACGCTTTGATAGTCAAGAGTCGGGACACTGCCGATAAGCAAATTAATGTGACTTGTGAGGTACAACAATTATTAGGAAATAATCGAGTTAGAGCTGTAGCTATGAGTGCTACAGACGGGTTGATGAGAGGAATGGAAGTGATTGACACAGGAGCTCCTCTTAGTGTTCCGGTCGGTGGAGCTACTCTCGGACGAATTTTTAACGTTCTTGGGGAGCCTATTGACAATTTGGGTCCTGTAGATACTAGTGCAACATTCCCTATTCATAGATCCGCGCCTGCCTTTATTGAGTTAGATACGAAATTATCTATCTTTGAAACAGGTATTAAGGTGGTCGATCTTTTAGCTCCTTATCGGCGTGGAGGAAAAATCGGACTATTTGGGGGAGCAGGAGTAGGGAAAACAGTACTCATCATGGAATTAATCAATAACATTGCTAAAGCTCATGGAGGCGTATCCGTATTTGGCGGAGTAGGGGAACGGACTCGGGAAGGAAATGATCTTTATATGGAAATGAAAGAATCTGGAGTAATTAATGAAAAAAATATTGAGGAATCAAAGGTAGCTCTAGTGTATGGACAAATGAATGAACCGCCGGGAGCTCGTATGAGAGTTGGGTTAACTGCCCTAACTATGGCAGAATATTTCCGAGATGTTAATAAGCAAGACGTGCTTTTATTCATCGATAATATCTTTCGTTTTGTTCAAGCAGGATCGGAGGTATCCGCCTTATTAGGGAGAATGCCCTCCGCAGTGGGTTATCAACCTACCCTTAGTACAGAAATGGGTTCTTTACAAGAAAGAATTACTTCTACCAACAAAGGATCGATAACTTCGATCCAAGCTGTTTATGTACCTGCAGACGATTTGACCGACCCTGCTCCTGCCACAACATTTGCGCATTTGGACGCTACTACCGTACTTTCCAGAGGATTAGCTTCCAAGGGTATTTATCCCGCAGTAGACCCTTTAGATTCAACCTCAACTATGTTACAGCCTCGGATCGTTGGCAAGGACCATTATGAAACTGCGCAAAGAGTTAAAGAAACTTTACAGCGTTACAAGGAACTTCAGGACATTATTGCAATTCTTGGGTTGGATGAATTATCGGAGGAGGATCGTTTAACTGTAGCAAGAGCACGAAAAATTGAGCGGTTCTTATCACAACCGTTCTTTGTGGCAGAAGTTTTTACCGGTTCCCCAGGAAAGTATGTTAGTCTTGCAGAAACAATTAGGGGGTTTCAACTAATCCTTTCCGGAGAATTAGATGGCCTACCCGAACAGGCTTTTTATTTGGTGGGGAACATCGATGAAGCTAGCACGAAAGCTATAAACTTAGAAGAGGAGAACAAATTGAAGAAATGAAATTAAATCTTTATGTACTGACTCCTAAACGAATTATTTGGGATTGTGAAGTGAAAGAAATCATTTTACCTACTAATAGCGGCCAAATTGGTGTATTACCAAACCACGCCCCCATTAACACAGCTGTAGATATGGGTCCTTTGAGAATACGCCTCCTCAACGACCAATGGTTAACGGCGGTTTTGTGGAGTGGTTTTGCGAGAATAGTTAATAATGAGATCATCATTTTAGGAAATGATGCAGAACTGGGTAGTGACATTGATCCAGAAGAAGCTCAACAGGCACTTGAAATAGCCGAAGCTAACTTGAGTAGAGCTGAGGGTACGAAAGAATTGGTTGAAGCAAAGCTAGCTCTCAAACGGGCTAGGATACGAGTCGAGGCTATCAATTGGATTCCCCCATCCAATTGAAGATAATCCAAAGGTTTCGTTGATACAAAGAAAAAGGAAAGAAGGGTAGAAAAAGTTATTAGATAGCGAAGCGAAGTAAGTCCAATGCTATCTAGTAATTTTTCTACCTACCTACCTACTATTGGATTTGAACCAATGACTCCCGCCGTATGAAAGCAGTACTCTAACCACTGAGTTAAGTAGGCAATTTATCATCCCAAAAGAAGCCGCATTACTTCGATCGATTATAGATCGAATCCTTTTTATAAGCAATACCACTCGATTATTGGGATGGTATTCCGTTATTGGTATGGTATGTAGTAAATAGATCAAAGGGATATCCTATGGCATTATAGAATATTCATCTTGACAAGAAATTATCTATATGTTAAGATATCTCCGACAAGGGCTATAGCTCAGTTCGGTAGAGCAACTCGCTTACACGTGCGCCAATGCTTTTCAAGGGAATTTATTATGCAATGAACATAATTGACCTTATTGCAAAATCAATGTCTTACTTCATGGATTCGAGAGAATAGGAGAACAGTAGCCTGACAAACAGTCGGTTCAGTCCGATTCGGGTGCCAATTCTGGCGCCTAATCAAATAGAACCCCTATTGATTTGCTAGTTGATAAGGTAAATATCCAGCCCACTCAATGCTAGGCATAATGAGGATAAGGGCCTCCAAAAAACTTCTTTTCGTTCTATGAACTTTAAGGTGTATGAAGTCTCATAGTCAACTCTTGCAGCGGAACGATAGAGACTCCATTCCACTTAGGTTGATTTAATTTAGGCCGGAGGCAGACCTAAGTCAAGGTAATCCTCCTTTGAAACACTTTGGTATTGCTCCTAGATAGATCATAATAGAAATAAATCAATCAGAGCACAGGGAGCCATCTTATTATCTTTCCATAAAGAAAAACTATGGCGGATTAACTGATCTTTACATCAGTTGATGAAAGAGCCCAATGCAGAAAAATGCATGTTGGGTCTTTGAAACAGTTCGAATCATTTCGATAATAATCCGTTTGATCTGTTTTACCGAGAAGGTCTACGGTTCGAATCCGTATAGCCCTACTAATATATGTCTTTTTTTTAGATTTTAGGATGGATATCCTTTTAGGATGGATATCCTATGTTTCCTTTAGTATAGTTTTCTTTTCCTTATTCGAACTTGTTTATAGACTCGATGGTCGCTTGCGCCCTAGAATAGAGAGACAAGCATTACCATAGGCTCATTTATCGAAAATCATAGAGACAGGAAAAGAAAAAAGAATTTCGATCTAATCAATAATTTCGATCTAATCAATAGAAGGAAAGATCCCTTATCTGATTTGAATTCCATCCTTCTTCAAATAAAATAGGATATGCCCTAAGTCTCTAGACTTTCCTATAATGACTGCAACTATTTTCTCCATTTTGCGAATTCCTATTTTGTTTGAAGTATATTACTATAAATATACATTATGTAAAAATGGACATTATCTAAATAGATCTACTTGAAAAAGAAAAAATCGAAAGAAAATAAAAAGAAAGAGTAAATAATAAAACAGGATATTCTGTTTCATAATTCTGCAATAGAGTTTTTTTTAGTATTATTCCTCATTAGGATGCATACATTAGTAATCCTATTTTAATTAGGTTCTAATCGAATTTAATTACTAGTAAGTATTTTCTTTTTTATTTAATAGTTTCTGACTATCCTTAAATAAAGGATAGAGCAATTCTTTTTTCTAGAGATTCTAGAGAAAACGAGACAAAGTGAAGCAAAAGAGTTTTCTTTGTATAAGAATTAGGTCTATACCATATCTAAATAGAATGATAGAATGGACATCCAAAAGAAAGATAGTGGGGATTCCATTGGAAGAATCCTTAAGTAAGACATGGCACAAAAGAAATAAAAGCTAAAGTAAAAGTAAGCACTCTTTGGTTTGAGCAAAAGGGATTCTTGTTTCACCGAGGAAAAGAGAGAAGTTCTGGATAAATTGACAATACCAACTGAATTGACTAATTTCAGTTCTGCCTATTCCACATTAATGGGAGTACATTTATGTTTCTGCTTCACGAATATGATATTTTTTGGACATTTCTAATAATAGCAAGCCTTATTCCTATTTTGGTATTTTGGATTTCAGGGCTTTTAGCCCCGAGTAGTGAAGGACCAGAGAAGCTTTCTAGTTACGAATCGGGTATCGAACCCATGGGGGGTGCTTGGTTACAATTCCGAATACGCTATTACATGTTTGCGCTAGTTTTTGTTGTTTTTGATGTGGAAACGGTCTTTCTCTACCCTTGGGCAATGAGTTTTGATGTATTGGGTGTATCCGTTTTTATCGAAGCTTTCATTTT